GATCAATTATAACAAGTCACACACTCATATTCCGGAAATACAGAAACAAAGAAATTCCGCGGTCGAACTACCATGGGCTAGAAATCCGAGCCCTAAAATAATATTTTTTTATTGAAAAGCTAAGACTCCGTATTTATTGTGGATCTAATTGATTGAGATTCCGTCCAGTAAAACAGAAGAATTATAAATCTCTAAAATAATGGATAGGAATATCGCAAATAGAGCCATTGCAACACCCATCAAAGGAGTAGTTCCCCATCCAGGAGCTACTTTACCATATTCCGAATTCAATGGTTTCAATAAACTCCCTACATTAGTTCGTCTTGGATCAGATTTGGAACTACTCTCAACGGTTTTTGTAGCCATAAATCCTATTGTATTAATTGAAATCTGTTGACTTTGTATACTATTCCGTTGTAAATAAACGATCTTATCATAGATCCATTGTGGTCTTGAAATTATATACTAAATACTAATGGAAACAGCAACCCTAATCGCCATATTTATATCTGGTTTACTTGTGAGTTTTACCGGGTACGCCTTATATACCGCTTTTGGGCAACCCTCTCAACAACTAAGAGATCCATTCGAGGAACACGGGGACTAATTGAAGTAATAAGCCTCCCAATATTGGGAGGCTATTTACTTCAATTGAGATAATGAAAAATCATTTCGTCTTTTTAGTTGGAACTTTTGGCGGTTCTCGAAAAAAGATCGCGAAAAAAATTATTCCTAGAGTCGAGACTAAGAGAAATGTATAAACCAATGCTTCCATAGATTCGATCGTGGTTTACAATTATAGCTTCCATATCTGTTTATTTTGGATCATCTCCTGTATAAAGAAATAGCAAGAGTCAAAAAAAAGTAGAGGCGAAAGATACCAGAGCAATATTGTATCAGACTACTTGTCTTTTTGTAGTTGGATCTCCAAGTTTTTGGAATGCTCCAAATTCCACTTGAGCATCCAGATCTGGGTCAATACCAGCAAAAACATCTCTGAACAAGGTTCTAGCACCATGCCAAATGTGTCCGAAGAAGAAAAGCAAAGCAAACGAAGCATGTCCAAAAGTAAACCAGCCTCTTGGACTGCTACGAAAAACACCGTCGGATTTCAAAGTAGCACGATCTAATTCAAAAATTTCACCCAATTGAGCGCGTCTAGCATATTTTTTAACAGTAACAGGATCACTATAACTAACTCCGTTAAGTTCACCGCCATAGAACTCAACAGTTACACCTACTTGTTCAACACTATACTTCGATTCTGCCCTTCTAAAAGGAACATCAGCTCTAACAATCCCGTCTCCATCTACCAAAACAACTGGAAATGTTTCAAAAAAGGTAGGCATACGACGTACAAAAAGTTCACGTCCTTCATTATCTCTAAAGATGGGGTGTCCTAACCAGCCAACAGCTATTCCATCCCCGTTGTCCATTGAGCCCGCTCTGAATAGTCCCCCTTTTGCCGGATTATTCCCAATGTAATCATAAAAAGCTAGTTTTTCGGGAATTTTAGACCAAGCTTCTGATAAACCTTGATTTTCGGCTAGTCCAGCACCAACTCTTCGATATATTTCTTGCTGGAAATATCCCTGATCCCATTGATAACGAGTGGGACCAAATAATTCGATCGGGGTAGTTGCTGAACCATACCACATAGTTCCAGCAACAACAAAAGCAGCAAAAAAGACAGCAGCGATACTACTGGAAAGGACAGTTTCAATATTGCCCATACGTAATCCTTTGTATAGACGTTGAGGCGGACGAACACTAAGATGGAATAGGCCCGCTAGTATGCCCAATGTCCCCGCTGCAATATGATGAGAGGCTATTCCTCCCGGAACAAAAGGATCAAAACCTTCCACACCCCACGCTGGATTTACAGATTGTACTTTTCCAGTTAGTCCATAAGGATCGGACACCCATATTCCAGGACCATACAACCCTGTTACATGAAATGCGCCAAAACCAAAACAAGCCACCCCTGAAAGAAATAAATGAATTCCAAAAATCTTGGGCAAATCCAAAGAAGGTTTTCCTGTACGTTCATCAGTAAATATTGCTAGATCCCAATACACCCAATGCCAAATAGCTGCTAAGAAGCACAAGCCGGAAAACACAATATGCGCTCCAGCCACACCTTCATAACTCCAAATGCCTGGATTCGTTATAGTCCCTCCTGTGATACTCCAACCACCCCATGAATTGGTTATTCCTAAACGAGTCATGAAGGGTATAACGAACATGCCTTGTCTCCACATTGGATCAAGAACGGGATCAGAAGGATCAAAAACTGCTAATTCATATAGAGCCATCGAACCGGCCCAACCAGCAACCAGAGCTGTATGCATTATATGGACAGCAATCAACCGACCGGGATCATTCAATACAACGGTATGAACACGATACCAAGGCAAACCCATGGAAATACCCCTTTTATCAAAGAAAAATAGACACTATGTAACTTTATTGCATTGAAAAACTATGCTACGGATCTCCCCCATTCAGTGGATTATCTCGGAGCAGGAGTTAATATTTGTTCTATTCTGTTGTGGCAATAATGAAACAATTCTGTTCGTAGGAACAAAGAGAAGCAGATCTATTCTATACCCGATAAGTATCAATACGCAATGGTGCGTTGAACCTGTTTTCTATGAGTGAATACATCCATACTTGTTCATCATTCGAAAGACCTATTCGTAAGACTTTTATTTCGTTTTTTAATTCTTCCTTCCTTTATGACCTTATCTCATATATGAATAAAATATATTCAAATCTAATAACGGCTAATACTAATATTATGACGACAATTTATCCCCTAAATTACGTTTCCACATCAAAGTGAAATCTAGTACTTAATTATTTTTTCTTTCATTTTATGCCTATTGGTGTTCCAAAAGTACCTTTTCGAAGTCCCGGAGAGGAAGATGCATCTTGGGTTGACGTATAGTGTGACTTGTCAGATATATTGGGTCATATGGGATTTCCCCGTTCTCTCCCCCGGTAGAGATATCCTCTGTTTCACCCAAGAACGATTGATTTCATTATCAAAAATTTGGAGCGTGAAGTGAAATTAGATTTGGATCCATTTTTGGGGATCCAGATTAATATTATCAATTAAAATAATTTATGGTTGGCTTGGTTGGACCAATAAAATGAAGTATCCAGGCTCCGTTTAGAAAAAACCCAATCTGTAATAGATCCATGATTACTACTTGTATCATAAATGCCCCCCCTTATTTTTTATATATAAAATTATATAAATAGGAGGGATCTCAAAGTGTTAATCAATCGAATAATATGATGAATATGTCGAATATTTGACGGAAGACATCAAATAAAATAAATTGAAACAAAAAAAGAAGTGGTATTGGGAATCATTTGTCCTATATGTGCAAATTGAAATCGAGCATATCTTTACCTGGAGTAGAGCCTAAACCTAAAAGAATTGAAGAGGCCCATTCAGGAACAAGAAAATTACATCGTGATTTAGATTGGATCTCGATGAAACAATACATCAATGAAAAGTTAGTTCAATACGTTTAGTGAATTTTTTTTTATTATAGTATATATTTATAGTATAGAGAAACAAGCTAAAACTTAACTATTCTTTCTTGAACAATAGAAGAAAAGGTTCCTTTGCTAAAAGTTAGACAGAGCCTACTATGCAAAAATAAAGGGGGCTGGAATCTACACATTGATTCATTTTTTTCACGATTTTATTTTTTTTGAACCGTATGCATCAAAAGATGCGTGTACGGTTCCTAAGGGATAGTACTTTATACTATCCTAATCAACCGACTTTATCGAGAAAGATTGCTTTTTTTAGGTCAAGAGGTTGATAGTGAGATCTCTAATCAACTTATTGGTCTTATGGTATATCTGAGTATAGAGGATGATACCAAGGATCTCTATTTGTTTATAAACTCTCCCGGAGGATGGGTAATACCCGGAGTAGCTATTTATGATACCATGCAATTTGTACGACCAGATGTACATACAATATGCATGGGGTTGGCCGCTTCAATGGGATCCTTTATCCTGGTCGGAGGAGAAATTACCAAACGTCTAGCATTCCCTCACGCTTGGCGCCATTGAGTTTTTGATTTTTATTTGAGAAAAAAAGACTATGCCTTCGCAGGAATATAATATTAAGTAATAATAGCATGGCACTTCGAATTCAATATGAGAAAATGATTATTATTTTTTCAAACATTAGATTATGTATTGAAAGAGTAGTATGAGAGAAAAGGTATTTCCGATTGTTTCTTATCTATCGGGAGTCCATTTCAGCGTCACAAACTTTTTTTTTCACACTGTATAGAATAGAAAAAAAAATGAAATAAAATTTTCCTTAGCTCAAAAAGAAACTTTGGGATTGCTGAATCACAGAGGCAATAAATATATGAAGCAACGGAACCATCATAGTATTTTTTAACTTGCCCGAAAGGAAGGGTGGTAATTGGATCATTTGCCAATTCGGGTCTTATAGATCCTATATTTTCTCTTTAATTCGATGGAAGGTCAAAGTCAATTCCATTATAGAGCCGTATGCACTGCACAAAAGATGCCTGTACGGTTGTTCAATTTATCTTTTTTTTATTCTTTTGTTTTCACCTCATTATGCAAGATAGAGGAACCATTGATTTATTATCAGGGTAATGATCCATCAACCCGCTAGCTCTTTTTATGAGGCACAAACGGGAGAATTTATCCTGGAAGCGGAAGAACTACTGAAACTGCGCGAAACCATTACGAGGGTTTATGTACAAAGAACGGGCAAACCCTTATGGGTTGTATCCGAAGATATGGAAAGGGATGTTTTTATGTCAGCAACAGAAGCTCAAGCTCATGGAATTGTTGATCTTGTAGCGATTGGTTGAATGAAAATAGCAGAGATTTCGCGCCAATCTATGATTTTATTTAGATTATTACCGCGTTTAATAGTCTATTAAATAGAATATAAACAGAAGCCGTTGATAATAATCTGGTTAGGATCGATCTAAACCAGCCTAGTATGTATATGATTCAGCATGCCAACGATTAAACAACTTATTAGAAACACAAGACAGCCAATAAGAAATGTCACGAAATCCCCCGCTCTTCGGGGATGTCCTCAGCGCCGAGGAACATGTACTAGGGTGTATGTGTGACGCGTTCAAATCATGAGCTGGTACAAGAAAGGAAAGCCTTTTTCCAGTATCAATGATCAGTACCAGTGAATAGGATAGAATGGAAGAATTCCACTCACTATCCTAAAAAACAAAAATCCCTTATATCCCTGTGTATGCAATTTATGGTTTCCATTGGTGCAAATCCAATCACCTGAATTTAAGATGAAAAGCAATTCCCCATTGGTAAAAAAGGGTTATCCATTAAGCGGGGGAAATAAGCAGAAAAATGATGTTCCCACTTTTGCAAGAACGGACTAATAGGGTCAGCTACCCAGCTAAATTTCATAATTAAATACCGTTACTGTATAGGTGGATCTCGTTGTGAAAGACCTAGTACTAAATAATTCATGGGTAGAGCCAAAGGGTGTGAACTGTACAAGTTACCAATACATATTGATTAAGGAAAGGGCTCCGGTGTATAGAGAGGACCTCACCGTTTAAGAAGTAACCATAGAAACGACGGAACCGCTATTTTTTTATCCATTCATATTTACTCTTTTTTTTTACCTGGTATCATGGTATCAATGAATTTTTTATTTAGCGGCTAAATGCCTAAAAAAAAAAGAGTGGTCGGGAAGGTTATAGTAGCAAAAGCCATTGGAATTTTGATTTTATACATTGGAAGAATCCGTTTTGTTATTAATCGATCAGTAAAGAGGAAAAGAATAACTGAAAGAACGGACATAAACAATCAATTAGTTATTCATCAAAGTTTTATTTATTCAATGACCAGAATTAGACGAGGATATGTAGCTCGTAAACGTAGAACAAAAATTCGTTTATTTGCATCAAGCTTTCGGGGGGCTCATTCAAGACTGACTCGAACTATTACTCAACAGAAAATAAGAGCTTTGGTTTCTGCTCATCGGGATAGAGATAGGCAAAAGAGAGATTTTCGTCGTTTGTGGATTACTCGGATAAATGCAGTAATTCGTGAGAGTAAGGTATCCTATAGTTATAGTAGATTAATACATGATCTGTACAAGAGGAAATTGCTTCTTAATCGTAAAATACTTGCGCAAATAGCTATATTAAATAGGAATTGTCTTTATATGATTTCCAATGAGATCATATAATAAAAGAAGGGGATTGTAAGGAATCCACCGAAAAAGTTTAAATGACGTTCCCCGGAGAATAAACTCCGGGAAGGTATAGTCAAAATGAGTACGATAAAAAATTGATAAAAAGTCATCAAAATGAGACTGAGCGAACACAAAAAAAGATTTTTTCTTCCCCGATTCTGGGAATCTTTTTTTCTTACGACAATGAAATCTAGATTCTTGAATTTTTCTAACAAAACAGCCATCCGCGTTTGAATTCGGATTGGAATTTTGATTCGATTGAAGAGTAAGTCTATTTATTTCTAGTTCGAAAACCAGTAGTTCTAGCGGTCGACTCGGTTCTTTCAAACTTTTTCTCGTTATTAAGAAAAGGTAACAAAGATAAAATACGAGCTTGTTTTATAGCTATAGTAATTAATCGTTGTTGTTTCAAGGTCAATCTATTCACTCGTCTAGATAATATCTTTCCTTGTTCACTAATAAACCGACTAATTAAACTCATATTTCTATAATCAATTCGATCCCCCGATTGGATCGGGGGCAAACGCCTACGAAAAGATCGTTTGGATTTAAGAAAAGGTCGCTTGGATTTATCCATGGTTTGTTTATTCCTTATCCCTGAAAATCCTATTTCTATTCAAGTCGGATCAAAGTAGAATTAAGAAATAGGATTTGGTTTAGATTATTAAATATATGTTATATATATACTATGTGATTTTTCCTGTTCCTTGGAAGGGTGACAAACCTCGTTCGATCTATTTCTTTATCTCCCCATGAATCGTATGTTTGTAACAATAGGGACAAAATTTTCTCAATTCCAATCGAGTAGGTGTATTGTGACGATTCTTTTGAGTAATATATCTGGAAATGCCCGTTGATTCTTTATTAACACCGTTTCGCACACAACTGGTACATTCCAAAATAACCGTTACTCGAACATCTTTACTCTTGGCCATGAACCTCCTTTGGTTTTTGATTCAATTAACTCTTCCATTTTTTTTCGATCTGAAGCGAATAAGAAAGGAACAAAGAAAAAATAGAAGTTGTTAACTCGAAAGAAATCCAATTATGAAAGATTTCATTGTAATTGTAATCAATAGAGTAATAGGAAATAATAAGTAATACAATGATTTCTAACTATATTTCGAATTGAAGTACAGTATCTTATTTAAGTATCTTGTATGATACTGTTGCCCGAGACCCCCATTTCATTCCCGCTCTCACTCTATTATTAATTTAAGCCCGAATCCAAGTTTCGCTGAGAT